ATGAAGAGAGAAACAAAGAAGATCACCACTGTGTAAACGAAGAGTTTGAGAGTAAGCATTACAAAATCTCCAAGATAAGATCGTTTTTGGTAAAAAGGGAATAGATTATCCATTTTTATACCACATATTCCATTTTGACACCAAACCAAGAAATAAAGTGGTTTCTTTAAAAGAAAGTAAGTTTCATAAATTCATTTGTAATAAGACTAAAGCAAGGCTCTTTCGGTATGAAAATTATTTTTTATGCGCACAGCACAATTAGTTATTGTGGTGTGGGGACCCTATATAGGGTCCTTGTTCGCTGGAAGTAGAAGGTTAGAATGAGGAAGTGAGGTGATCTAGATTCATCGCGCTTATCCAAGAATTTCCAAGTTTGAATTGAGGGTTCACAATGTAAGGCTTATCTTGATCTTATCAATTGATTGTTAGAATCTTTTTTTTATTGAATAAATCATGAATGTTTTGTTTGTAGGACAGTATTAAAGATTTCATCGAAAACTTACAGCAGCTTGCCAAACAAAGGCTAAGAGAAAAAAGAACAAAGGTATGACAGGCATAACATCTACGATTGGATTGAAAAAAGCATAAGCCTCGGGCAATTTGACAAAGAAAAAATGACTCGAATGAAGTATAGAATTAAGATAGATACAGATCAAACTAAAGATATTAAGCATAACAAATGTTTTATTCTTGGAGATAATTGTATTTTGATTGAGTTATCGATATAAGGCAAAAATGAAGAAAGTTCAAATAGACCAAAAAATCCTTCTTTTTCTTTGACTAACCCAATCAAAAATCCTTCTATTCTCAAACGAAAATAGAAGGAATCATACTTTCATACAATATCTTAATTGAATTATATGTAATGATCAATAAATTTAGTTTTATTTTACAACTACACGTGTCAAATCTTGGTAATAATCTAATGGATTCCATAGATATTTGGGCGGGAATTGACGAACAACCAATACCTATATTAGTGTTTATTAGTGTTGAATAGAAATTGAAATGGGGCGTGGCCAAGTGGTAAGGCAACGGGTTTTGGTCCCGCGACTCGGAGGTTCGAATCCTTCCGTCCCAGAGCCGTCCAATTCTATCAGAATAAATATTTTTTTGTTCTTTTAAAAATCTTCTCTTTAGTTTAAAAGTGTAATATTTATTTATAATAAATAGTTCTAGTTCCTTGGTTATGATTTATAATGACTCGGAAAAGAATCATATCTTTGACTTTCTTTCTCACAAACCAAATCCGAGTACCGATGACATACAGAATCTATTTGTGATCCTGATAGGATAGGAATTTGGATCAATGTATAATTAATTTTTAATAAAAAAAAATAGGATGTTCAGTGTATGCATGTCTTGCTCAACTTCATAGTAAAATTAGTTAAGTTACTTAGAAAAACTTTACGCCCTATATCCATTTATTTGAATTATCAATGCTGCATTCTGAATCGAAATGTGAAAGCCCCTATATTCCCTTTTTCTTTTATATAGGAATTATGGGCTACTCTTGACTCGACATAGTTTGTTCTGTTCTACTTGAACTCCCTGTTGGTTGGGAGTTCTAGTAGAACAGAACACGATGGAGCTCGGGCAGAAAGGATTAATTCATTTCATTTCTCAGAGGTAAGGATCTAAGGTTAATGTCAATCAATAAGTCGGAACAACTTCGTAAGCATATCTTCGATATATAAATTGAAAAGATTCAATTCTAACAAAACCCTTTTTTGGATTTGAAACTTTTGTTTAAATTGGAAAAACTAGTTCGATCAAAAGTGTATCACACGGAAATCAATATTTCCTATGATTCTTCGATAGTCACTAAATCACAAAAAAAGATATGTTGCTGTCTTTTTGAAATGAAACGATTAAGGATCGCCGAAGTAATGTCTAAACCCAATGATTCAAAACAAAGATAAACGATCCTGGAAGAAGAAAACGCCAGTTTCAATTGTCTCCACAATTTGAGCAGAATAGAATAAGTAATCAAAAAAATTGATTCTAAACGAGACAAAAAAATTGGTTAGAGACAGCTCAATAAATGAAATGCCAAGGACTCCGGGTTTTGTTTTTTTTCCTCTGAACTCTTTGCTTTGAGAATTGTCCAACTTAACTACAAATTCTTTTTTCTTTTCGGTTTTTTGGGAAGGAAGAATAAAAAAACGAATAAAATCAAATCATTGTCATAGTTTAATTGGTTTGATGATTTTATGGATCTATTTGCTACTTACTATGTAGTAGAATAGAATTATTAGATTAGAATCATTCTTTCTCGAGCCGTATGAGGAAAAAAAAGCCTCCTATACTATAGATTAGATTCTATTTCTAAGAGAGGGATTGTTCATCTATATCTATCCCAATGAACTATCTATCGAATTGTTGCAATTGATGTTCGAACCCGAAGAGAAAGAAGAGATCTTCGAAAAGTGGGTTTTTACGATCCGATAAAGAATCAAACAAACTTATTCAAACGTTCTCGCTATTCTCTATTTCCTTGAAAAAGGAGTTCAACCAACCTACGGGAACCGTTCATGATATTTCAAAGAAGGTAGAGATACTTAAGGAACTTCGCGTTAATTACAAAAAAATGAAAAAGAAAGAAGGGGTGCCCCTGGGCTAGCTTTGTGTTTTTCTTCACTATTCCTCTCCTCCTTCCCCCATTTTTTTGTTCTATTCATATATATTTTATATATACTATTCCTATTCAGATTATATCTAATTTATATCTCCTTTCTATATATATAAATCATTTCTATATATATAAATAGAGTAAAGTAATATGAGATTCTATGGGATTATAATAAATGTACTTTTATGAATATTGAATAAACCCGAGATTTTATTCTTCCTTATTTCTTTTCTACATTCTATACTTTTTTTTATTCTCTTTCTTTTTAGGTTATCTATCAAGTGCCAATCCAACACAAGTCCTTATTAGATTATTTTTTTTTTTTATTTTCTCGGCGTTCATATTGACAATAGTGTATTGATCAAATATAATTGATCGTGGGTGGATAAATAGATCTATTTATCCCCGACCTATAAGTTTTTCTTTTTTACTTAACTTCATGTAAGTGATGGGTTCCGTGGATTCGATTGACACAACACAAGAAGTCTCTTCTGAATAAACAAAAATAGAAAAAGATTTTTTTTCGATCATATCTACATGTCATAATGAAATTTTTGGGTTGCTAACTCAACGGTAGAGTACTCGGCTTTTAAGTGCGGCTAGAATCTTTTACACATTTGGATGAAGCAACGGATTCGTCCATACCATTGGTAGAGTTTGTAAGACCACGACTGATCCTGAGAGGGAATGAATGGAAAAAACAGCATGTCGTATAAATGAATAACTCTAAGATAAGAGTACTTAATCCTTACGGGATCGGTACAAAATATTGTTTGTATTCTTAGAGTTTTAATTATTAGAGCGGTACAAAAAAAGAAATTCATGCTTGGATCGAGTAAATAAATGGATAGAGCCGAAAAGCTCAAATTATAGGGAAACAAAAAAAAAGCAACGAGCTTCTATTCTTAATTCGAATAATTACCCGATCTAATTATACGTTAGAAATATATTAGTCCCTGGTGCGGGAAAAGGTTATGAAATAACCTTATAAGATAAGTGGATTCTCCACTTTTTTATGAATCCTAACTATTAACTATATCCTTGAGTGGAGACAAATGTGTAGCAGAAACAGTATATTGAGAAACATAATTTATTCTAAAGTCAAAAGAGCGATCGGGTTGCAAAAATAAAGGATTTCTAACCATCTCGTTATTTTATAACGAACAACACCCAATTGGATGGAAAAAGAGAGGATCCGTTGATTAATCATCTCCAAGATATCTATATATTTTTTGACTATAGGCCTTGATACCTTGTTTTGACTGTATCGTACTATGTATCGTATCATTTGATGGCCCAAGAAATCCCCAACTTTGTTTGGTTCAAATCTAATTTCAAATGGAGGAATTCCAAGGATATTTAAAGATAGATAGATTTCGAGAACGAGACTTCCTATATCCACTTCTCTTTCAGGAATACATTTATACGCTTGCTCATGATCATGGGTTAAATAAATCGATTCCTTATGAGCCTATGGAAAATTTAGGTTATGACAATAAATATAGTTTACTAATTGTTAAACGTTTAATTACTCGAATGTATCAACAGAAGCATTTTCTTTTTTTGGCTAATGATTCGAATCAAAATAAATTTGTTGGGCCTAATAAAATTTTGGATTCTCAAATGATATCAGAAGGGTTTGCAGTCATTGTGGAAATTCCATTCTCACTGCGATTAGTATCTTCTCTAGAAGGTAAAAAAGAAATAGTAAATTCTATTAATTTACGATCAATTCATTCCATATTTCCTTTTTTAGAGGATAAATTATCACATTTAAATCATGTATTAGATATCCTAATACCCCATCCTATCCATCTGGAACTATTGGTCCAAATCCTTCGTTGTTGGATACAAGATGCCCCCCTTTTGCACTTATTGAGACTCTTTCTCTATGAGTATCATAATTGGAATATTCTTAGTACTCAAAAAACGAAAATGAATTTTTTTTTTTCAAAAGAGAATCAAAGATTCTTTCTGTTCCTATATAATTTTCATGTATATGAATCGGAATCCATATTCGTGTTTCTCCGTAAACAATCTTCTCATTTACGATCAACATCCTCTAGAGCTTTTCTTGATCGAACACATTTTTATGGAAAAATAGAACATTTTTTAGTGGTTTTTCGTAATAATTTTCATACCATCCTTTGGATGTTCAAGGATACTTTCATGCATTATTTCAGATATCAAGGAAAATCAATTCTGTCTTCAAAAGGAACTCCTCTTCTGATGAAGAAATGGAAATATTACCTTGTAAATTTATGGGAATGTCATTTTTATTTTTGGTCTCAACCGAATAGGATTCAAATAAACCAATTATCCAATCATTTTATCGATTTTCTGGGCTATTTTTCAAGTGTACGACCAA